ATACAGAAGAGAAAGGTGAAGAAATATACCGAAGTATACACTTTAGGTCAACATATATGTATGTCTGCTCACAAAGCGAGAAGAGTAATTGATCAAATTCGTGGGCGGTCCTATGAAGAAACACTTATGATACTAGAACTTATGCCTTATCGAGCATGTTATGCCATTTTAAAATTGGTTTATTCTGCAGCAGCAAATGCTAATCACAATAAGGGTTTGAACGAAACAAGTTTAATCATTAGTAAAGCCGAAGTCAACGAGGGCACAACTGTGAAAAAATTAAAGCCCCGGGCTCGAGGACGAGGTTATCCTATAAAAAGATCCACTTGTCATATAACTATTGTATTGAAAGATATATCTTTAGATGAAGAGGAAGAAATAGATAAAAGGAAATTCTATAAATTAGAGCTGAGGAATACTTAAAGGAAGAATATTTTATATAAAGGAAGAATATTTTATATTATAAAAAATACAAATACGCTATATTATGTTATGCTTAAAAAAAATCGAATGAATAAAAAAAAAATACAAACAGATGTCACGTTTCACGATATATATAGTAGTGGGGGATTATGGGACAAAAAATAAATCCACTTGGTTTCAGACTTGGTGCAACCCAAGATCATCATTCTCTTTGGTTTGCACAACCAAAAAATTATTCAAAGGATCTACAAGAAGATCAAAAAATACGAGATTGTATCAAAAATTATGTGCAAAATAATATGAAAATATCCTCTAATGTAGAGGGAATTGCACGTATAGAGATTCAAAAAAGAATCGATTTGATTCAGGTCATAATCTATATGGGATTCCCCAAGTTATTAATAGAAGACAGGACTCGAAGAATCGAAGAATTACAGACGCATGTACAAAAAGAACTCAATTGTGTAAACCGAAAACTCAACATTGCTATTACAAGAATTGCAAATCCTTACGGGCACCCCAATATTCTTGCAGAATTTATAGCCGGACAATTAAAGAATAGAGTTTCATTTCGCAAAGCAATGAAAAAAGCTATTGAATTAACTGAACAGGCAGGTACAAAAGGGATTCAAGTACAAATTGCAGGGCGTATCGACGGAAAAGAAATTGCACGTGTTGAATGGATCCGAGAAGGTAGAGTTCCTCTACAAACCATTCGAGCTAAAATTGATTATTGTTCCTATGCAGTTCGAACTATCTATGGGGTATTAGGCATCAAAATTTGGATATTTGTAGACGAGGAATAATAAGAACTTACTTGACTTATATTTAGTTCTATCTGGTGATAAAACAAAAAATGGCAAACTCTTTCATTCTTTTTCTGGTAAATAATAAAAAAAAAGAACAATTCTATAAGGTTGAATAAAAATTCGATTAATCATTTGATATAATTGCTATGCTTAGTGTGTGACTCGTTGGTTTTTTTAGGGTTGGGATTCAAAAAAATGGACAGCCCATAGTACAAACTGATAACTATAGAACTAATAACCAACTCATCACTTCGTGTTATCTGAATAGAAAGAACCAGTCAAGATATGATATATAAGTCATATCATTGTAGCAACTGAAATCTTTTTTACATAAACAAACAAAAAAAATCTGATTATGGGTTGTAAAGCAATATCAAGTATACAGATAAATGGAAGGGTGAGAGAAAGATAGAAAAAGAATATTAATGATATATAATTCCAATATGTAAGGTCTATGAGTCATCTCATATAAAGGGAATGTAATAAAGCATCAATACTGATTGATCCATAATTAGACAAATCCGTGCATAGAACAAAAAATCAAGAGCCCCGAGCCAATAAAGACTGAGAAGGTTGACTCAAGAATCAATTTAATTGGAGGCTCCGTTGTAAAATTCAGACCTAATCATTAATCGAGAAGTGGTGGGAACGACAGAACCTGTGAATGCATAAGATTCTATTGAAAACGAATCCTAATGATTCATTGAGTAGGATGGCGGAACGAACCGGAAACCTATTCATTTATTCTGAGAGGTCATGTCATAGACTAATCTTACAACTGAATGTTGAAAGAGTAAATATTCGCCCGCGAATTTTTTTTTATTTCTAAATTTTAGTCGATTCGAAATAAAAGGAAAAACAAAATAAAGATTCATTATAGCGTTCTACCAAAACGACATTATCTATAAATAGAATACGTGTTAAATTATATAAATACGTGTTAAATTATATATTAAAACACAAAAAATTTCTAATTTATAATCGATTAGATCAAATTTCAAAGAATCCCACGATTCCATAGATTATTAACCGTGTATTTTTTTTGTTTAATTTTTTTTAATTGTTTAATTCGCGAGGAGCTGGATGAGAAGAAACTCTCGTGTCCGGTTCTGTAGTAGAGATGGATGGAATTGCTAAACAACCATCAACTATAACCCCAAAAGAACCAGATTCCGTAAACAACACAGAGGAAGAATGAAAGGAATATCTTATCGAGGTAATCGTATTTGCTTCGGTAGATATGCTCTTCAAGCGCTTGAACCCGCTTGGATCACATCTAGACAAATAGAAGCAGGGCGGCGAGCAATGACACGAAATGCACGCCGCGGTGGAAAAATATGGGTACGCATATTTCCAGACAAACCTGTTACAGTAAGACCTACAGAAACACGTATGGGTTCGGGGAAAGGATCTCCCGAATATTGGGTAGCTGTCGTTAAACCCGGTAGAATACTTTATGAAATGAGCGGAGTAGCAGAAAATATAGCTAGAAGGGCTATTTCAATAGCGGCATCTAAAATGCCTATACGAACTCAATTCATTCTTTCTGGATAGGAATGTAGAAACAAACGAAAGGGGTTTTTGGGATGAAAAAAAAAACAATTGCAGGTTTCTTTTTTTGTTTTGAACAAATAATATTTCTTTTTTTTATTTATACCTTTGCATTGAAAAAGAAAAAACCGATAAAAAAAAATGATATGATTCAACCTCAAACCCATTTGAATGTAGCGGATAACAGCGGGGCCCGAAAATTGATGTGTATTCGAATCATAGGAGCTAGTAATCGACGATATGCTCATATTGGTGACATTATTGTTGCTGTAATCAAGGAAGCAGTACCAAATACACCTCTAGAAAGATCAGAAGTGGTCCGAGCTGTCATTGTACGTACTTGTAAAGAACTCAAACGCGACAACGGTATGATAATACGATATGATGACAACGCTGCGGTTGTTATTGATCAAGAAGGAAATCCAAAAGGAACCCGAATTTTCGGCGCGATCGCCCGGGAATTAAGACAGTTAAATTTCACTAAAATAGTTTCATTAGCACCTGAAGTATTATAGGGGAAGACCTTAATATAGTATTTGAATGAAATTGATTAAATTTATTTAATTAATTAGTAAATTGTTTATCTATCACGTATATATCTTTAATAATTCATAAAAAAAAAAAAAAAAAAAGAATTCATAAATATTAAAAAATTCAGAAAAAAAGAAAAAGAGCATGTTGATTATATCAAAATTCGGGGGAAACAAAAATCTTAGTTTATCATGAGTAAAGACACTATTGCTGACATAATAACCTCTATACGAAATGCTGACATGAATAAAAAAAGAACAGTTCGAATACCATCTACTAACATCACTGAAAATATTGTTAAAATCCTTTTCCAAGAAGGTTTTATTGAAAACGTGAGAAAACATCAAGAAAGCAATAAATATTTTTTGGTTTTAACCCTACGACATAGAAGAAATAGGAAAGGACCATATAGAACTGTTTTAAATTTAAAACGGATCAGTCGACCCGGTCTACGAATATATTCTAACTATCAACGAATTCCTAGAATTTTAGGCGGAATGGGGGTTGTAATTCTTTCTACTTCTCGAGGTATAATGACAGACCGAAAGGCTCGACTAGAAGGAATCGGCGGAGAAGTTTTGTGTTATATATGGTAATCTTTCTAATAGCCGACACGGTCATATTTGTGAAAAGAGAGAAAGGACAAGTTTCTAATATTATCCCTCTTACATTAGTTGATACTTCAAAGCGGTTTTACCTGGAATGAAACAACAAAAATGGATTCATGAGGGTTTAATTACTGAACAACTTACCGATGGTATGTATCTTCCGGATTCGTTTAGATAACAAAAAAATTATTCAGGTTTTTGTTTCGTAAAGGATTTCATGTAGTTTTATACGTATACTACCAGGAAATAGACTAAAAATTGAGGTAAGTCCTTATGATTCAACCAAAGGGCGTATAATTTAGAGACTCCAAAGCAAAGACTTGAATGATTAGGCGGTTTTTTCAATTTCAACATTCTTTAGTGAGGATACAATTCGAAATTAAAAATTTCAAGAAACTTATTTTCTTCCAATAAGTAGATTCGGAATTAAAAAAAGGAATGACAAATATGAAAATAAGGGCCTCCGTTCGTAAAATTTGTGAAAAATGTCGATTGATCCGTAGGCGGGGACGAATTATAGTAATTTGTTCTAACCCGAGACATAAACAAAGACAAGGATAATCTTTCTAAAACAAAAAGACTCTCGAAATCTAAAGGACCCGATGTACAGATGTACAAATAAATAAATAAAATAAGTAAAAAAAAAAAAAAAAAAGAATAAGGATCTGTTTTGACATGAAATGGATATATCCATATATCTCTGACTTATATTTATGAGATGATAAAATATGGCAAAACCTATACCAAAAATTGGTTCGCGTAGAAATAGACGTATTGGTTCACGTAAGAATACACGTAGAATCCCCAAGGGAGTTATTCATGTTCAAGCAAGTTTCAACAATACCATTGTGACTGTTACAGATGTACGGGGTCGAGTAATTTCTTGGTCCTCTGCCGGGGCTTGTGGATTCAAGGGTACAAGAAGGGGTACACCATTTGCCGCTCAAACCGCAGCAGGAAATGCTATTCGGACAGTAGTGGATCAAGGTATGCAACGAGCAGAAGTTATGATAAAAGGCCCGGGTCTCGGAAGAGATGCGGCATTAAGAGCTATTCGTAGAAGTGGTATACTATTAAG